AGAGAATTCTTGGTTCAGTTCTCCACCTTAACGACAGAAAAAAGGATTGATCAAATTCTATTGAGTCTGACTCATAGTGATCATTTATCAAAGAATGACTCTGGTTATCAAATGATTGAACAACCGGGATCAATTTCCTTACGATACTTAGTTGACATTCATCAAAAGGATCTAATGAATTATGAGTTCAATAGATCCTGTTTAGCAGAAAGACGGATATTCCTTGCTCATTATCATACAATCACTTATTCACAAACCTCGTGTGGGGCTAATATTTTTCATTCCCCATCTTCTCATGGAAAACCCTTTTCGCTCCGCTTAGCCCTATCCCCTTCTAGAGGTATTTTAGTGATAGGTTCTATAGGAACTGGACGATCCTGTTTGGTCAAATACCTAGCGACAAACTCCTATGTTCCTTTCATTACGGTATTTCCGAACAAGTTCCTGGATGACAAGCCTAAAGGTTATCTTATTGATGATATCGATATTGATGATAGTGACGATATTGATGATAGTGATGATGACCTTGATATTGATACGGATCTGCTAACTATGACGAATGTGCTAACTATGTATATGACGCCGAAAATAGACCGATTTGATATCACCCTTCAATTCGAATTAGCAAAAGCAATGTCTCCTTGCATAATATGGATTCCAAACATTCATGATCTGCATGTGAATGAGTCGAATTACTTATCCCTCGGTCTATTAGAGAACTATCTCTCCAGGGATTGTGAAAGATGTTCCACTGGAAAGATTCTTGTTATTGCTTCGACTCATATTCCCCAAAAAGTGGATCCCGCTCTAATAGCTCCGAAGAAATTAAATACATGCATTAAGATACGAAGGCTTCTTCTTCCACAACAACGAAAGCACTTTTTCATTCTTTCATATACTAGAGGATTTCACCTGGAAAAGAAGATGTTCCATACTAACGGATTCGGGTCCATAACCATGGGTTCCAATGCGCGAGATCTTGTAGCACTTATCAATGAGGCCCTATCAATTAGTATTACACAGAATAAATCCATTATAGAAACTAATACAATTAGATCAGCTCTTCATAGAAAAACTTGGGATTTTCGATCCCAGATAAGATCGGTTCAGGATCATGGGATCCTTTTCTATCAGATAGGAAGGGCTGTTACACAAAATGTACTTCTAAGTAATTGCCCCATAGATCCTATATCTATCTATATGAAGAAGAAATCCTGTAAGGGAGGGGATTCTTATTTGTACAAATGGTACTTCGAACTTGGAACGAGCATGAAGAAATTCACGATACTTCTTTATCTTTTGAGTTGTTCTGCCGGATTGGTCGCTCAAGATCTTTGGTCTTCATCCAGACACGATGAAAAAAATTGGATCACTTCGTATGGATTCGTTGAGAATGATTCTGATCTAGTTCATGGCCTATTACTATTATTACTATTAGAAGTAGAAGGCGCTCTGGCTCTGGCGGGATCCTCACGGACAGAAAAATATTGCAGTCAGTTTGATAATAATCGAGTGACATTACTCCTTCGGTCCGAACCAAGGAATCAGTTAGATATGATGCAAAATGGATCTTGTTCTATCGTTGATCAGAGATTTCTATATGAAAAATACGAATCGGAGTTTGAAGAAGGGGAAGGGGCCCTCGATCCGCAACAGATAGAGGAGGATTTATTCAATCACATAGTTTGGGCTCCTAGAATATGGCGCAATCTATTTGATTGTATCGAAAGGCCCACTGAATTGGGATTTCCCTATTGGACTGGGTCATTTCGGGGCAAATGGATCATTTATCATAAAGAGGATGAGCTTCAAGAGAATGATTCGGAGTTCTTGCAGAGTGGAACCATGCAGTACCGGACACGAGATAGATCTTCCAAAGAACAAGGCTTTTTTCGAACAAGCCAATTCATTTGGGACCCTGCGGATCCATTCTTTTCCCTATTCAAAGATCAGCCCTCTGTCTCTGTGTTTTCACGTCGAGAATTCTTTGCAGATGAAGAGATGTCAAAGGGGCTTATTGCTTCCCAAACAAATCCTCCTACATCTATATATAAACGCTGGTTCATCAAGAATACGCAAGAAAAGCACTTCGAATTGTTGATTCATCGCCAGAGATGGTTTAGAACCAATAGTTCATTATCTAATGGATCTTTCCGTTCTAATACTCTATCCGAGAGTTATCAGTATTTATCAAATCTGTTCCTATCTAACGGAACGCTATTGGATCAAATGACAAAGACATTGTTGAGAAAGAGATGGCTTTTCCCGGATGAAATGAAACATTTGATTCATGTAACAGGAGAAAGATTCCCCATTCCTTAGCCGTAAAGATATGTGCCCATGAAAGGGGGATTAAGTGGAACAGAATTGGCCGGATGGTAGAGTCGTGGAAACACTTGTTTCTTCCATCTTTTTGGCCTTAGCTCCGTGGAACAATATGCTACTGCTGAAACATGGAAGAATTGAAATCTTAGATAACTATGTGTGGATGATATGAACT